TTTTAAATTTTAAACGTCTCTAATTCAAAACCGAACATGAAACTTTGATTTCATTCGGCTCCTTTATGGAAGATGGAGAAATTGCCAGATCGAAATCTAGAATGGGAACAAAAAAAGGAACCCATAACATCTATGTCAGCTTTTGCCTGAAGGCATTCAAAAAGACTTGCTTTCTAGATGATCCCTCTAGAAGATGGGTATTCTAAAAGTCTTTCTAGTTACTTCGTTCTCTATTTCTATTTTATAGAATCTTGAGGAGAAACATTTTATTTCTACCGAGCTAAAAGAATAGAAGATGCCGGTCGATGCCTTTAGTAAACTAAAGTCGTCGTTTTTTAGCCATTTTTTTTGCTTCAATGTCCTCTCTACAAATCACAAATTGAAGATTTAGTTACGATGAAAAATTCATATTTGTATCTTCATCCATGGATTCTTTACTCATACTTATTCAATTGGAAGATCCAATTCAAAACCAATTTTGTTTCGTAATTTCATAATCCAAATTTTCAATTATTCAATTACAAATTTCATAATCGATCCTTGGATACAAATTACGAGAATTGTAAATTCTCCTCAAATTTGTAATTGAGAGGTAAAGGATTAATTCCTTTTAAGAAATAGAGTTTTTATCGGATTAGGAATCAAATTGAAGGATCCCTTAACTCTTAAAGAACGAATCACACTTTTACCACTAAACTATACCCGCTACAATGCGATTATTGTATCGAAATGGAACTTTTGTCGAACAACGAAATTTAACATAATCAAGATAGGATTCTAAAATAATCATGAAAAATCAGAGTAGTGAACTTTTTTAGGAGGAGATTCAGAAACGAGATTTAAATACCTAAGCACGAAGTTCTATTTTGGGGTGGAGAGTTTTGACGGATACGTTTCAACAAAATAGCTAACGTCATAATAGACGAATTGTGCAAGAACCTATAGTTTTCTTAAAAAAAAAGAGAGAAAGGATAATCAAAAGGGCATTTTGATTCTATATCGAAAGACTAGAAAAATTCATTTTTTTGTTCTCGCTTCAATATAGTTATAAAAAAATGAAATAAACATTTTTCTATCTATGATCCGTTGAATTAAAAAAAGGCCCGGCGAGGTATTGACCAGGCCAGGCCGTGGGAATAAAAGGCCTTTCGGGAGAAGTATTTCTGGTTTTATTTATTATTTATATTGATTGTTTTTTTTATGGAATCCTTAGTTGAGTTGGAATTTCGGATAAACCTTGTAGTATATCTTGTATCTATTTTTTTTTTTCACTTTTAATATATTTATTTCTATATTCTAATTTCTATATTCTATATGTTTATAGTTTCTATATATATCAGACTTTATATAGCTTTATATAGATTTATAATATATATAATGTATTAAATTCTTATCTATATTAGTACTTATATATATTAGTATTAGATCAATTTCTATTTAGAAATAGAAGAAATATTCAATTAAATTAAAAAAGTAATTAAAAATGAAATGAAATAATATAATGATGTAAATAACTTCAAAAAATTGACTTATATTGAAGTTTAATTATTCTATATTCTACTATAGTATAGAATGTATAAACTATTCTCTAGAATTTATATTCTATAAAAGAGTCTAGAATCGGAAAGAATTTCGAATTGAAATTATATATCTTATATAAATTATATATCTTATATTCTTATATATTGAAAACCTAGAAAAAATAGAAAAAAAGAATTTTTAAATGGCACGTTATGTGTAATCTAACTATAGTAATTAGTAATTCTTTTTTGTAATTACTTTTTTTCAATAGGGAGAGATGGCTGAGTGGACGAAAGCGTCGGATTGCTAATCCGTTGTACGAGTCATTCGTACCGAGGGTTCGAATCCCTCTCTTTCCGTTTCTGTTGATGATTTACTATTTTTTTCTCTTTCGAATTGATTGAATTCTTTTTATTTGTTTTTAAAAAATAAGACACTAAAAAAAGTAAGGAAACTCCTCTTTTATTCTTCACGTCCAGGATTACGTCCTGGGTCATTAGATAGAAATCCGAAAATGAAGAGAGAAACAAAGAATATCACTACTGTATAAACGAAGAGTTTGAGAGTAAGCATTACACAATCTCCAAGATCTTTTTGTGTAAAAAAGAGAATAGATTTCCCCATATATTCTATTTTGACACCGAGAATTTTAGTAGTTTCTGGAAATCGAAAAAAGAAAAAAATGAATTCATTCTATAAGACGTATCTGATCTTTTCATTTATTAATATAACCATATTCGAATTTTTTCTCGAATAAATCGTTCATTTTTCTAGGACAATATTTGAAATCTCATCGAAAACTTACAGCAGCTTGCCAAACAAAGGCTAGTAGCAAAAAGAGTAGAGGTATGACTGGCATAAAATCGACGATTGGACTCAAAAATGCATAGGCCTCGGGCAATTTGGCGAATAAAAAACCACTCGAAGAAAGGGCAGAATTAAGACAAATACAGATCAAACTAAAGATATTAAGCATAGCAGGCATCTTTTTTATTGAAGATTATTGCATTTTGATTGAGTTATTGATATAAGATAAGCGAAAAATTAAGAAAGTAGATCAAAAATCCTTTCTTTTTTTTTGAACTTACTCAATCAAAAACTCTTCCATTCTCAAATCAAAAGAGAATAGAAGAAATCATACTTTCATAAATTATCTTAATTAAATTATATGTAATGATCAAGAAATTCAGTTTCATTCTATACCTACACGTGTGAAAATCCTAATAACAATCGACTGGATTCTATAGAGATTTTGGCTGGAATTGACGAACAATCAATAACAATATTAGTGTAGAGTAGAAATCGAAGTGGGGCGTGGCCAAGTGGTAAGGCATCGGGTTTTGGTCCCGCTATTCGGAGGTTCGAATCCTTCCGTCCCAGAGCATCTGGATTCTATCCTAATTGTTTTTGACCAAGGGACTGTTTGTAAAAAAAAGTGTAGTCTTATATAGATAATTTTTTTCTTCTTTCGCTTTTTTAATTTAAAGATTCGTTTCTGAATTCTATCTTTTTCACAAACCGGAATTGAGTTCAAAGCACACACAGATATAACAGAATCGAATTGTGATCTAATACAGGCAAGATAGGATAAGAAATTGCTTCTATAAATTTCGATTACAATTAAAAGGGGATTAGACGAACATATACCTCTCCATATGGAAGGCATTTCGTTACTTATGCCGCGTGTCTATTTCTATATAAATAAAAAAAATTCCAATAATTATGTTGAATTAGGAATCTTTTTTACATTTATTCACTTACTTAGTTTATCTTATATTTATATCTACCCTTCTATTTCGAATTTCTATTTAGAATCCTATACTATAATCAAAAAAATCGATAAAAATATAGATAGAATTTTCTTAATAGAATAGAATTCTATCCGTATATTCTTTAATGCGTATATTATTTAATGGAAATAATAGAATACATATATCTAATATAGAATAAAGTATAAATTTCTATGTACGTACCGACTAAACCAATGACTATTCACGATTCCATAATTGAATCAATTGCATACCGGTTCAAAATTTGAGGAATGTTATGGTAAAACTTCGTTTGAAACGATGTGGTAGAAAGCAACGTGCGACTTGAAGGACATGATCTGGTGTGGATTTTTAATCCATCATTTTATATATAAAGGTGCTCTTGGCTCGACATCCCCTGTTCGGTTAGACTAGGACCCACACTTTTTATTGTGGTGTAGTTAATTTAAACTAGTACATGATGGAGCTCGAGTAGAAAGTATGGATTCATTTCTTAAGAGCAAGAATCTAGGGTTAGTGTGAATCAATAAATTAGAACAACTTCGTAAATATATTTTTGACAAATAAATCGAAAGGATCCAATCCCACCAAGTTTCCAATCCAAAAGGAAAATTTGTTGGAATTGAGAAACCCTTTTCGATAACAAAGTATATTGTGAGAGAATCAAGTGTTTGTATGATTCTTTTCTTTGATAAACAATCACAAAAAGGGTATGTTGCTGCCATTTTGAAAGGATTAAAGATCAACGAAGTAATGTATAAACCTAATGATTCAAAGCAAAGAGATTCCGAAACAAGGAAAGGCCCTTTTCATTCTCAATTGTATCAACAACTGGATTAGAATGAAGAATTCCAGTAGAGGTTAAATAAGCCAGACAAAACAAAGGGGGTTAGAGACCACTCAATAAATGAAAGTGTTCTCTCGAGTTATTTGAGAGTTATTCAACTTGAGTTATGAGTGCAAATGGTTTTTCCGGAAAGAAGAATAAGAGCAAAAGGGGGCTTAATTCTTAGTCTAATTAATTTGATGATTTTATGGATCTATTTGCCATTAGAATTTTATATATCCATAACTTGAAAAAAAAAAAGAATAATAAATCATTTTTCTTGAGCCGTACGAGGAGAAAACTTCTTATACGTTTCTAGGGGGGTATTGTTCATATAATCTATCCCAATGAGCCGTCTATCGAATTGTTGCAATTGATGTTCGGTCCCGAAGAGAAGGAAGAGATCTTCGGAAAGTTGGTTTTTATGATCCGATAAAGAATCAAACTTATTTAAATGTTCCCGCTATTCTATATTTTCTTGAAAGGGGCGCTCAACCTAGTGGAACTGTTTATGATATTTTAAAGAAGGCAGAGGTTTTTAAAGAACTTCGCCCTAATGAAACGAAATTCACTTAATTAAATACAACAAGAAAAGGACTTGAGCGGTTCGTATATAGTTTGATATAATCCTTTCTTATTCCCACCTTCTTTTGCCCTATTCAGACCTATTTTGTATTGTTCCCATAGGAGGCTGTGTCTCCTCTAATGAATGATCAAAATATTTTTTTTATATAAGATTTTTATATAAGATGTATAGAAAAAAGAGAAAGTGAACAAACGAAGAAAGTTTGCCAAGTCACTAACAGTAGGAATTGGCTCTAGCAATAGACAATTCCGACATTCCTTTCAATTGGATGGTTTTCTTTGGAATTCGATTCAAAAAAGAATGACTTATTTGACGTATAATTATTGATCTTTTTGCTACTTCTTTTGTATTTCGATCTACATTCCTTTCTAATCATGTAACTTATTTCGATAGTGCCAATCCAACACAAGTTCTTTATTTATTTTTCTTATTTGATATCCTATTTTTTTGTTCAATTGATTATTTTCTTATCTTAAATTTTCAAGAAAATTGATATCATTTCTTTTTTTTCTATTTTGCGTTCTATATATTTATTCTTTTTTTTTTTAACATACATATTGACAAGAGTGTAGGGAACAAATATAATTCAAGTGTCAATGGATCCATTTTTTTCTCTATTTTTTTGTCCTACATACAAAACACAGGTTTTGTTTTTTACGTTATTCAAAGATTCGTTGAATTTGTTGTGATACAAAACCAAATTTTTTATAAGGAAATGGATAGATAATTAAACAAAAAAGAAGATCTGAAAATTGAAAATATAGAGATAGAAAGATAGAGAAAGAAAATATATATATGAAAATATATATAATGTGGTGGATCAAAATATCTAATAAGTGGTCTAGCTTTTTATTTGAAAATTTCTTGTATTGTCAGTTGATCTTTTTTTTTTTGCTAATTCAATGTTTTGGTTGTCTAATTTCTTTATTTTGATCTCGATTGTATCTATATACTATACTCTCTTTGGGTTGCTAACTCAACGGTAGAGTACTCGGCTTTTAAGTGCGGCTAGGGTCTTTTACACATTTGGATGAAGCAAGGGATTCGTCCACACCATCGGTAGAGTTTGTAAGACCACGACTGATCCTGAAAGGAATGGATGGAAAAAAGAGCATGTCGTATCAATGGAGAATTATGAAACAATTTCGTTCTTATTAGATCGGTACAAAAACTTTGGTTGAATTCTTAGAACGAAACGAAATTAATTCAAAGTTGGGTCGATTGAATACATGGATCGAGCCTTATGGCTCTAATTGTAGGGAAAGAAAAAGCAACGAGCTTATGTTCTTAATTGGAACGATTACCCGCCCTAATTAAACGTTAAAAATAGATTAGTGACTGGTGCGGGACGGCTTTTCCAGGAGTGGATTAGCGATTTTTTAGTGAATCCTAACTATTAGCCATTTTCCATTAGAAAAGAAAATGGAGATGAATGTGTAGAAGAAACGGTATATTGATAAGGATACTTTTTTTCCAAAATCAAAAGAGCGATTGGGTTGAAAAAATAAAGGATTTCTAACCATCTTCTTATCCTATAACTAGATAGGAAAGGAACCAATTAGATGGAAAAAAGATAGAGAGTCCGTTGATGAGTTTACCGGTTTACGAGGTATCTATTATTTTATAATAGAATACCTTGTTTTGACTATATCGCACTATGTATCATTTTCTAACCCAAGAAACCCTCTACTTTTCTTTTCGTTTCCGGTCTCATTTTAAATGGAGGAATTCCAAGGATATTTAGAACTAGATAGATCTTGGCAAGACGATTTTTTATATCCACTTATCTTTCAGGAATATATTTATGCACTTGTACATGATCAGGATTTAGGTTTAAACAGGTCCATTTTGTTGTCAAATAAAAAAAAAGGTTATGACACAAAATATAGTTTACTAGTTGTGAAACGTTTAGTTATTCGAATGTATCAACAGAATTATTTGATTCTTTCTGTTAATGATTCTAACAAAAATGAATTTCTTGTGCCCAAGAAAAATTTGTATTCTCAACAAATCTCAGAGGGATTTGCAGCTATTGCGGAAATTCCATTTTCTATGCGATTACGATCTTCCCTAGAAGCAAAAGAACTAAAAAAATCTCAAAATTTACGATCAATTCATTCAATATTTCCTTTTTTAGAGGACAAATTTTTACGTTTAAATTATGTGTTAGATATATTGATACCTCACCCTGTCCATCTGGAAATCTTGGTTCAAACTATTCGTTACTGGGTAAAAGATACCTCCTGCTTGCATTTATTGCGATTCTTTCTTTATGAGTATTGTAATAGTGTTATTACTCTAAAGAGGTCTGTTTCCAATTTTTCAAAAAAAACGAATCAAAGATTCTTATTGTTCTTATATAATTCCCATGTGTGTGAATGCGAATCCATCTTCGTTTTTCTCCGCAACCAATCCTCTCATTTACGATCAACATCTTACAGAGCCTTTCTTGCACGAGTTTATTTCTACCTAAAGTTAGAACATTTTGTAAAAGTTTTTACTAAGCATTTTGGGGTTATCCTGTGGTTCTTCAAGGATCCTTTTCTGCATTATGTTAGGTATCAAGGAAAATGGATTCTGGCCTCAAGGGGGACATTTTTTCTGATGACTAAATTGAAATATTACTTTGTCAATTTCTGGCAATCTAATTTTTCTCTCTGGTTGCAAACAAGAAGAATCTATATCAATCAATCATCAAATCAGCCCATGGATTTTATGGGTTTTCTTTTAAGTGTGCGACTAAAACAGTCCGTGGTACGGAGTCAAATGTTAGAAAATTCATTCTTAATAGATAATGG